GGAATTTGTTTGTTCGTTACTTGTTAGGAGGATGGGGACATGGGTATTGGAGTGGGGGTGGTGAGCGTGTTTAAACAGGGTGGTAAGATCAAGTAAATGAACAGTGAAAAATTTAAGGAAGGATTGAGTATTTGGAGCAAAATGGTTAAGTGTGGATGGTTAAAACAACGAACAGTTAAAAGAAAAGAATGGTTGATGTTTTTAAACGAAGATGTTTAGCGTAATGATTCATAAATTGAGTGGTGGAGTTTGTTTGTTTGTAAGTGTTTGTTAGTGTTTGTTAGTGTTCGTTAAGGTAAGGGTTGAATTGATTGGAATTTTCCAGGTTCGTTTAAAATCAATTGGAGAATAAGTGGTAGTGTTAAAAAGAGAAGAAAAGTGAAGAATTATGTCCGGCAACCATTGACTGAATAGCCTTATAGTAGAGAGTTTGCGGGGATCCCATAACCAGGTGCAAAGCAAAGTGCATCAGGGTAAAAGTGAGACCGAAATATACTCCAACCGTCGCATTAAGTAACCCCTGAGTTTCAAACCGAATGCCAGAAATGAGAGACAGTGTCCAACAACCGTTAATTAAAGGACATTACTGGAAAGAGGGGTAAAGCGGGCATAACCGAATGGGGGAGCAAGTGCATCAGTGCGAAAATGAGACGAACCCACACCTGAAACCGTATCATTAATTTATTCTTGAAGGCCAAAAAAGGGTTCGCTATGGATTGTATGTCCATGTCAACCAATTGAGTACCCGCCGCACTGGAAATGTAGAGTGAGTTGACCCCAAAAAGAGAACCAACAGAGAAAAAACACTCGGGTGACGCGGTTAAGAGGGAGAGAGTACATAAATAGCGAACCAGATGACTCTGTGAAGGGGAACGTGGGGTGAGTGAACCGATTTATGTGCCTGACCGAGGAACCAGAGGCGCAAAAGCGCAAGTAGGGTAAGGGTGTAGGGGGAAAGAAAGTACCTGACGCTAGGAACGGCAAACCTTACTTACACCGGGTTGATGATCTCTCGTGAGTAGTCAGACTAATAAATAACCAGGCCCTCTGGAAGCTAGTCTTACGGGATAAGACTCTGCTCGAGCCAGTTATGGGCGGCGGCCGATAAGTCCTTATACTAGAGCACTTCCGTATACTAAGGCTATCTATTTAAAGAAATCCAAAGTATGGACTAGAGCATTAAGTTCCCATACCTAGGCACTGTCATATACTATATCAGTAAAGTCTAAAAGACCAAGGCTTAACCTAAGGCATAAAGCTTGATTATCCTAAGTAATGAAGTATTTAACCCTTGGGGTGTGATTGAGTTAGAATCGACGACGATCCGTTAGTACAGTATATGTCATTAGAACATGAATTACTTAGTCTTGGGTAAATTTAATATAATGTATAGGGTACAAGTATTTAATGTACGATGTACATAGTCTGGATAGACTAACATTATAGCGACCCCATAGTCATGGGGGGGTAGGGGGGGCTACCTCTATGGGGCGGTTTTTGTAGTTGATATAGACAACGATGGTTTTTCAGGCCATAGGTCTTGGTTGAATCCAAGCAAGAACTTTATGATGTATTTTCTGGTATTTTTAGGGGTTGGTTTTGTTTTAGCGTCTTTGTTGGTGGCGTCTAATCCTTCTCCTCATTATGGGGTTGTTGGGTTAGTTTTTGGGTCTGTTGTAGGGTGTGGGTGGTTGGTGAGTTTGGGGGCTTCCTTTGTGTCCTTGGTGCTTTTTATGGTGTATTTAGGTGGGATGTTGGTGGTCTTTGTGTATTCTGTTTCGTTGGCGGCTGATCCGTTTCCTCAGGCTTGAGGGGGTTGATATGTTGTGGGGTATGTTTTGGGGTTTGTGCCTATTGGTGTGGGGTTTGTTGTTTGGGGTTGGGGTGGGGGGTTTAAGGTGGATACTGTTGATAGTGTTGGGATGTTTGTTGCTCGGCTGGATTTTAGTGGAGTGGCTTTGTTTTACTCTTGTGGGGGGGGAGTGTTTTTGGTGGCTGGCTGGGGGTTGTTGTTGACCTTGTTTGTTGTGCTAGAGCTTGTGCGAGGTTTATCTCGGGGGGTCATTCGGGCAGTTTAGGGTCAGAGAATAGTTTAATGTAAAATGCCAGCTTTGGGAGTTGGTGATGGAGGTTTTAGCCCTCTTTTTCTGATTGGAACTCTAAGAAGTGATAGCCTTCGTCTTTTGGTTTACAAGACCAATGTTTTTTGTAAACTATTAGAGTTTAGTTGAGTATTTTGTTTTCTAGGGAGGAGATAGTGGGAAATAGGATTAGGATGATGGTGAAGTAGGTCAGTGAGGCTAGCTGTCCGATGATAATGAAGGGGTGTTCTACTGGTTGACTTCCAATTCATGTTAGAATAAGCAGGTTGGCGGCTAATGTTCAGAATAGGAGTTGGGACATGGGGCGGAAGGTTATGGCTCGTTGTTTAGATTTATGTAGTAGGGGGTTTAAGAATAGGATTAGTACGGCGGCAGCTAGGGCTAGGACGCCCCCCAGTTTGTTGGGGATTGAGCGTAGGATTGCATATGCAAAGAGGAAGTATCACTCTGGTTTAATATGTGGGGGGGTTACTAGGGGGTTTGCTGGTGTGAAATTTTCGGGGTCTCCTAGTAGGTTGGGGGAGAATAATGCTAGGGTGGTGAGTAGGAATAGTATGATTGTGAATCCTAGTAGATCTTTTAAGGAGAAGTAAGGATGGAATGGGATTTTATCACAGTCTGAGGAAATGCCTAGGGGGTTGTTTGATCCTGATTCGTGTAGGAAGGTTAGGTGGATGAGGACTAGGCTGGTGATTATGAATGGAAGGAGGAAGTGTAGGGTGAAGAATCGGGTTAGGGTGGGGTTGTCTACGGAGAACCCACCTCAGGCCCACTCTACAAGGGTGTGGCCGATATATGGGATGGCGGAGAATAGGTTTGTGATTACTGTAGCCCCCCAGAAGGATATTTGGCCTCATGGTAGGACATAGCCGACGAAAGCCGTGGCTATGAGAGTGAGTAGGAGGATGATGCCCGTGTTTCAGGTTTCTTTGTGCAAGTATGAACCGTAGTAAAGGCCTCGGGCAATGTGTAGGTAGATGCAGATGAAGAAGAATGAGGCGCCGTTTGCGTGTAGGTTTCGAATTAATCAGCCGTACTGTACGTTTCGGCATGTGTTGGCCACGGAAGAGAAGGCTAGGGTGGTGTCTGCGGTGTAGTGGGCAGCTAGAAGTAGGCCGGTTAGGATTTGTGTTATTAGGCAAATTCCTAGGAGGGATCCGAAGTTTCATCAGGCTGAGATGTTTGAGGGGGTTGGCAGGTCAATTAGAGAGCTGTTTACTATTTTTAAGAGGGGGTGATGTTTTCGTAGGTTGGGGGCCATTAAGGTTTGTGGGTTATAATAGTATTAGGATGATTAGGGTGGATAATGCGGATGATCCTAGATAGGCCTTGATTAATCCTTTGTGCAGTGTGGTGGAGGTTTTGGTTGCCATGGTTTGTAGGTCGGCAAGTCCTTCTGGTCCTATTTTTTTATACCAGAATAGGTCGATTAGGTGGTTGGCAATTTTTTGTCCGGAGTTCAGTAGGGTTGTAGAGCTTGGTCGGTGGGTTAGGGGGTTGAAGTATCCTAGTGTTGTGGAGAAGTTTGAGTAGGGGTTTTGTTTGGGTTGGGTTAGGGTGTGGGTGGTGGCTGTGAGTTCTAGGGCGAGGGTGATGCCTATAATAGTTACTAGGATAGCTGCGGCCTTTGTTAGTGGGGGTATTGTTATTGGTGGGGTTTGTGCTGGGGTTATGTAGGATGTGATTAATAGGCCGGCTATAATGCTTCCTAAAGCTAAGCGGGTGATTGGGCTGGTGATTTGTGGGTTGTTTTCGTTTATTGGGGTGATTGTTGGTATTCGGGTGAATTTTGTCTGTACTAGGAGGATTATTCGTAGGCTGTATGTGGCGGTGAAGGCTGTGGCAAGCAGTGTCAGGGTTAGTGCTCAGGCATTTAGGTGGGAGGTGTTTAGGTTTTCGATGATGAGGTCTTTTGAGAAGAATCCTGCTAGGAAGGGGGTTCCTATTAGTGCTAGGCTTCCGATTGTTAGGCAGGAGGTGGTTGTTGGGAGTGTTTTTTGTAAGCCTCCTATTTTTCGGATGTCTTGCTCTCCATTTAAGCTGTGGATGATTGATCCTGAGCACAGAAATAGTATGGCTTTGAAGAAGGCGTGGGTTGAGATGTGTAGGAAGGCCAGTTGTGGGAGATTTAGTCCGATGGTGACCATTATTAGTCCCAGTTGGCTGGATGTGGAAAAGGCAATGATTTTTTTGATGTCATTTTGTATTAGGGCGCAGGTGGCAGCGAATAGTGTAGACATGGCACCTAGGCAGAGACATAGTGCGAGGGCGGTCTTGTTGTGGGTAAGTAGAGGGTGGGTTCGGATTAGTAGGAAAATTCCGGCAACCACTATTGTACTTGAGTGTAGTAGGGCGGAGACTGGGGTGGGACCCTCTATGGCGGCGGGTAGTCATGGGTGGAGGCCAAATTGGGCTGATTTTCCTGTGGCAGCCAGGATGAGACCTAGTAGGGGGAGTGTTGGGGTTTTTGTGGGGGAGAATATTTGTTGTATTTCTCATGAGTTTAGGGTGAGGGCAAGTCATGCTATGCTTAGGATGAGCCCGATATCTCCGATTCGGTTGTAGAGCACGGCTTGTAGGGCAGCTGTGTTGGCTTCTGCCCGTCCGTGCCATCAGCTGATGAGCAGGAAGGATATGATGCCTACTCCTTCTCATCCGATAAAGAGTATGAAGATGTTGTTGGCAGTGGTTAGTGCGAGCATTGCGATTAGGAAGGTTGTTAGGTAGGAGAAGAATTTTGTAATATGTGGGTCGGATGCTATGTAGTATGTTGAGAATTGTAGGATGGATCATGTTACGAACAGTGCGATGGGGAGGAATAGGAGGGAGTATTGATCTATTTTGAAGCTTAGAGGAATTTTGAAGTTTATGATGAATTTTCATTCTCAATGTGAGGTGATACTCTCTAGTCCTGAGTATGTGAATAATGTTGTTGGTGCTAAGCTAATTAGGAAGGCAGTTTTGATGGTTAGGGTGATGGTTTTGGGGGAGTTTTTGAAGGTTTTTAGGAGGGTGGGGAGGAGTGTAGGGGTCAGGATGGTTGTTAGTGTAAGCAGGGTGAGGGTGTTGAGGAGTAGGGCTGTTTCCACTACTTTTACTTGGATTTGCACCAAGATGAGTGGTTCCTAAGACCAGTGGATTGCTATTATCCTTTAAAAGTAAGGGGGCTGAGGTTTTAGACTCAGATACAGGAATTAGCAGTTCTTGTTGGTTGAACCTCCCCTTGGCAGGTAAGAAGGGTCTAACTTCTATTTTTAGGGTCACAGTCTAATGTTTGGTTTAAACTATACTTGCATGAGAGGGGTCCGGAGATTAGTTCAGGCTTTAGGATTAGGAGGAGTGTGGGGAGTAGGTGAAGGGTTATTAGTAGGTGCTCTCGTGTGGTGGAGTTTTGGAGTGTTGTGATGTGGGGGGGCAGAGTTCCTCGTTGGGTTGTTGTAAGCATAGATAGTGTGTATGAAGCGGTTAGTAGGGTGGCGGTTCCGGTTAGGATGATTGTTGGGGGGGATCAGTTGAATAGTGCAATTATGATGCTTAGTTCTGCTATTAGGTTTGTGGTGGGTGGTAGGGCTATGTTCGTTAGGTTGGCTAGTAATCATCAGGTGGCTATTAGGGGGAGGAGTGGCTGTAGTCCTCGGGTCAGTAAGAGGATGCGGCTGTGTGTGCGTTCGTAGTTTGTATTGGCTAGACAAAAGAGTATTGAGGATGTTAAACCGTGGGAGATTATGAGGATTATAGCTCCTGAGAAGGATCAGTGGGTTTGGATTATGCATGCAGCAATGACTAAGCCCATGTGACTTACGGAGGAGTAGGCAATGAGGGATTTTAGGTCGATTTGGCGAAGGCAGATTGAGCTAGTCATTAGGGCCCCTCACAGGGCGAGGGTGATGAGTGGGTAGTGGAGGAGGTTGTTTGTGGGGGGGCTCGTTAGGCAGGTAATGCGTATGATGCCGTATCCGCCAAGTTTGAGGAGGAGGGCGGCAAGTAGTATCGATCCTGCGATTGGAGCCTCCACGTGGGCTTTGGGTAATCATAGGTGGAGCCCATAGAGGGGTGCTTTTACTATAAAGGCTATGAGGAGGGCGATGTTTAGGAGGAGGGGTGATCAGGGTTTGGTTGGGGCAGGTTGCAGGGCGTGTGGGTGGAGTTTTAGGGTGGGGAAGTGGAGGGTACCTGTTTGTGAGTAGAGGTATAGGATTGCAATTAGGAGGGGGAGGGAACTGATGAGGGTGTAAAAGAGGAGGTAGATGCCTGCACTTAGGCGTTCTGGTTGGTTTCCCCATCGTGTGATTAGGATTAATGTGGGGATTAGGGTTGCTTCGAAGGAGATGTAAAATATTATGAGTTCTGTAGTTGAGAAGGCTAGGATGATAAGAGGCTGTACTGTGACTAGGGTTACTATGAAGATTTGTTTTCGTGTTGGTGGTTCGTGTTGCAGGTGGCTTTGGCTTGCTAGGATTATAAGGGGTGTGAGTCAGCAGGATAGGACTAGTAGTGGGGAGGATGTTTGGTCGATGCCTATGGATTGGGTGAGGTTTTTGTATGGATAGTATGAGGGCACTAGTCATTGTAGGCTTAGGGTGGCGATTAGTAGGCTGTGTATTGTGGTGTTTGTTCATATGAATTTTTGGGGTGAGAGGAGGGTTGTTGGGAGTAGCATTAGGGTTGGTAGGATGATCTTTAGCATTGTAGAAGGTTTAGGTTTTGTAGATAGTCGGAGCCATGGGTTCGTGTGGAGGCTACTAGCATTGCTAGCCCTGTGCCTGCCTCGCATGCGGAGAATGTTAGTATGAGGATTGGTATTAGGGAGGATGAGGGTGTTTGGTTTTCGATTGGTCATGTTGACAGGGCGATGTATATTGATAGTATTATGCTCTCTAGGCAGAGTAGGGCTGAAACAAGGTGTACACGGTTAAAGGCTAGTCCTAGGCCGCTTAGGGCGAATGCAGAGCAGAAGCTTAGGCGAAGGAATGACATGAAGAAAGTCATAGAGTAGACTATGGTTTGTTGAGTCGAAATCAACTGTCTTGTTTTTAGACTAACTCTCTTATTCTGCCCACTCCAGGCCTCCTTGGGTCCATTCGTACATTAGCCCTAGGGTTAGTAGGAGGATGATGGTGGAGGTTCAGGTTAGGGTGGTGGTTGGGTATTTTAGTTGGGTGGCTCATGGTAGAGGAAGTAGGAGGGCGATTTCTAGGTCGAATAGGAGGAATAAGATGGCTACTGAGGAAGAATCGGATGGAGAATGGGAGTCGAGCAGACCCTAGTGGGTCGAACCCACATTCGTAGGGCGATAGTTTTTCTGAGTCTGGGGTCATTTGGGTGAGTCAGAAATTTAGTGTGGTCAGGGCTAGGCTGAGGAGGATGGAGGCGGTAAGTATGAATGTGATTATGTTTATTGCTCTTCTCTGGAGTTGTACCAGATTCTAGAGATTGGAAGTCTGTTGTAATGGATATACTAGAAGAGCAAGATCCTCATCAGTAGATGGTTAGGTAGAGGAATAATCAGATGATGTCTACGAAGTGTCAATATCAGGCTGCCGCCTCGAATCCGAAGTGGTGGCCTGGTGTGAAGTGGAATTTGGTTAGTCGTAGGAGGCAGATTAGTAGGAAAGAGGATCCAATTATAACATGGAGTCCGTGGAATCCTGTAGCTACGAAGAAGGTTGAGCCGTAAACGCTGTCAGCGATTGAGAAGGGTGCTTCATAGTATTCTGTTGCTTGTAGGATGGTGAAGTATAGGCCTAGTAGGATAGTGAGGGTTAGTGCTTGGATGGCTTGTTTTTGTCCGCCTTCAGTGATGCTGTGGTGTGCTCAGGTGACGGTAACTCCAGAGGCTAGGAGGATTGCTGTGTTTAGTAGGGGTACGTCTAGGGGGTTTAGGGGTGTGATTCCGGTTGGGGGTCATTGGTTTCCTAGTTCTGGGGTAGGTGCTAAGCTAGAGTGGAAGAAGGCTCAGAAGAAGCCAAGGAAGAAGAATACTTCTGATGTAATGAAGAGGATTATTCCGTATCGAAGACCCTTTTGTACTGTTGGTGTGTGGTGGCCTTGGAATGTTCCTTCTCGTACGATGTCTCGTCATCATTGAATTATGACTAGGAGGGTTGATATTAGTCCAAGAGTTAGGAGGTGTGAGGAGTTATAGTGGAACCATATGATTAATCCTGATGTGGTTAGGAGGGCGGCGGTTGCTCCGAAGATGGGTCATGGGCTGGGGTCTACTATGTGGTAGGAGTGTGCTTGGTGGGCCATTAGATGTTCTCTTGTAGGTAGAGGCTTAGTAGTAGGACGAATACGTAGGCTTGGATTATGGCTACTGCTACTTCTAGGATTGTTAATAGAAGGAGGACTGTGGCGGTGAGGATGGACACTGTGGGTATGATGGGGAGTAGTGTGATGGTGGCCGTTGAGATGAGTTGGATGAGTAAGTGCCCTGCTGTGAGGTTGGCTGTGAGGCGGACTCCCAGGGCTAGTGGACGAATTAATAGGCTGACGGTTTCGATTATGATTAGGGCTGGGATTAGTGGGGTGGGTGTTCCTTCGGGTAGGAGGTGCCCTAGTGAGGCTGTTGGTTGGTTTCGTAGGCCTGTGAGTAGGGTTGCAAGTCATAGTGGGAAGGCGAGGGCTATGTTTATTGATAGCTGGGTGGTTGGAGTGAATGTGTAGGGTAGTAGGCCTAAGAGGTTGATTGTTAGTAGTATTAGTATGAGTGATGTGAGGATGATGGCCCATTTGTGGCCTGGCTTGTTTAATGGGGTTATAAGTTGTTTGGTGATTATGTTGATGGCTCATAGTTGTAGGGTGGATAGGCGGTTGGTGAGTCATCGATTGTTAGGTATGGGGAGAAGGAGGGCGGGTAAGAGTATTGATAGGAGGATTAGTGGGATTCCGAGGAGATGGGGGCTTGAGAATTGATCGAAGAAGGTTAGGGTCATAGTCAGGTTCAGGGGTGGTTTTTAGTGGTTGTAGGTGTTTTGTTGATGGGGGGGTTTGTTGAGGTAAAGGATAGTGTTTTGGGTTGGAAGATTAGGGAGAATGTCAGTCATGACATGGTTATGATGAAGAGTCAGGGGCTAGGGTTTAGCTGGGGCATATCATTAAGGAGGGGGAGATCCCTCTTTATCTAGCTTAAAAGGCTAGTGCTGGTACATAGCTTCTTAATGATTAGGAGGTTAGTAGTGAGGATCAGGCTTCGAAGTGGTTGAGGGGGGTGGATTCTACTACGATTGGTATGAAGCTATGGTTGGCTCCGCAGATTTCTGAGCATTGGCCGTAGAAGATTCCTGGGCGGGTGGTAATGAAGGATGTTTGGTTGAGTCGTCCTGGGATAGCGTCAGTTTTTACCCCCAGTGAGGGTACGGCTCATGAGTGGAGTACGTCGTCGGCGGTGATAATTATGCGGATTGGGGATTCTATCGGGATGACAACACGGTGGTCGACTTCTAGGAGGCGGAAGTGGCCGGATGGGAGGTCTGTTGTGGGGGTTATGTAGGAGTCGAATGATAGGTCTTTAAAGTCTGTGTATTCGTAGGATCAGTATCATTGGTGTCCGATGGCTTTTAGGGTTAGGTCTGGCTCGTCGAGCTCGTCTATTATGTAGAGGATTTGGAGGGATGGGAGGGCTAGTAGGATTAGGACGATGGCTGGTAGAATTGTCCAGATTAGCTCGACTTCTTGGGCGTCGACGGTGTTTGAGGATAGTTTTTCTATCAGTATGAGTGTTAGTAGGTAGAGTACAAGGCTACAAATTATTAGGGCTACTATTAGGGCGTGGTCGTGGAATTCGATTAGTTCTTCTATGATTGGGGATGAGGCGTCTTGGAATCCTAGTTGTGATGGGTTGGCCATGTAGGGGTGTACAGGATTTTCACCTGTGGTTTGGCTTTGACAGGGCCATGTAATTAGTTTACTAACGCCCCATGAAGAGGGAAGCATAAGTGGTTTAAGTATGCGGCTGGCTTGAAACCAGCATGTGAGGGTTCGACTCCTTCCTCTCTTGTACTTGGACGAAGGCGGGTTCTTCGAAGGTGTGGTATGGGGGCGGGCAGCCGTGGATTCATTCAACGTTAGTGGGGGTTAGTTCTGGTTGTATGACTTTTCGTTTGGAGGCGAATGCTTCTCAGATAATAAATGCTAGTATGATTACAGCTGTTATTGAGATTAGGGATCCGATGGATGATAGGGTGTTTCATAGTGTGTAGGCGTCTGGGTAGTCGGAGTATCGTCGTGGCATGCCTGCTAGTCCTAAGAAGTGTTGGGGGAAGAAGGTGAGGTTTACGCCTGTGAATATAACTCCGAAGTGTGCTTTAGCCCATGTTTGGTTTAAGGTGTAACCGGTAAATAGAGGGAATCAGTGAGTGAATCCTGCCAGGATGGCAAAGACAGCACCTATAGATAGAACATAGTGGAAGTGTGCTACTACATAGTATGTGTCGTGTAGGGCGATGTCTAGTGAGGAGTTTGCTAGGACAATTCCTGTAAGGCCTCCGATGGTGAATAGGAAGATGAATCCGAGGGCTCATAGTATGGGGGGGTTTCATTTGATGGTTCCTCCGTGCAGTGTAGCTAGTCAGCTGAAGACTTTAATTCCTGTTGGGATGGCGATGATTATGGTGGCGGATGTGAAGTATGCTCGGGTGTCTACGTCCATTCCTACTGTGAATATGTGGTGGGCTCATACAATGAATCCTAGGAATCCGATTGATAGTATTGCCCATACTATGCCTATGTAGCCGAATGGTTCTTTTTTACCTGCGTGGTAGGCTACTACGTGGGAGATGATTCCAAATCCTGGTAGGATGAGGATGTATACTTCTGGGTGTCCGAAGAATCAAAAGAGGTGTTGGTACAAGATTGGGTCTCCCCCTCCGGCAGGGTCAAAGAATGTGGTGTTTAGGTTGCGGTCTGTGAGGAGCATGGTGATTCCGGCAGCTAAGACTGGGAGGGATAGTAGGAGTAATACTGCTGTGATTAAGACGGATCAGACGAATAGTGGGGTTTGATACTGTGATAGTGCGGGTGGTTTTATGTTGATGGCGGTGGTGATAAAGTTGATTGCACCTAGGATGGAGGATACCCCTGCCAGGTGAAGAGAGAAGATGGCGAGGTCTACTGATGCCCCGGCGTGGGCTAAGTTTCCGGCTAGGGGGGGATAGACTGTTCATCCTGTGCCGGCGCCTGCCTCTACTGTGGAGGAGGCTAGTAGTAGGAGGAAGGATGGGGGGAGTAACCAGAAGCTTATGTTGTTCATGCGTGGGAATGCTATGTCGGGAGCACCGATTATGAGGGGGACTAGTCAGTTTCCAAACCCTCCAATCATGATTGGTATTACTATGAAGAAGATTATTACGAAGGCATGGGCTGTGACAATTACATTGTAGATTTGGTCGTCTCCCAGGAGGGTTCCGGGTTGGCCTAGTTCTGCACGGATAAGTAGGCTTAGAGCGGTACCGATTATGCCCGCTCATGCGCCGAAGATTAGGTAGAGGGTGCCAATATCTTTGTGGTTAGTTGAGAATAGTCATCGATTTAGGGTCACAGGTAAGCTGGTAAGATGGCTGAGTGTTTAAGCGTTAGGCTGTAGTCCTTTTTACAGGGGTTTAATCCCCCTTCTTATCGACTCTGTAGTGAAGTTCATGTTGAGTTGCAAGCTCATTGATATGTGTTTGGAGCACATCAGAGTCTTTTAGGCAGAGGCCTGTTGGTTTGGGCGCCTAGCTGTTAACTAGGAGTGTTGTGGGATCGAAGCTCACCTGCCTAGAAAGGTCCTAGCTTAATGAAAGCATCTGGGTTGCATTCAGGGGATGTAGGTTAATGCCCTACGGATCTTAGCAGAAACTAAGAGGGTTTAACTCTTGTTTAAGGCTTTGAAGGCCCTTGGTTTAATATTATCCTAAGTTTCTTAAGTGGTGGTGAGTATTATGGGGGTGAGTGGTAGTAGTGAGACAGATAATGAGGTGAGTGTGGGGATTAGGGTGTTGGTTGAGGATTTAGCATATCATTGTTTTGTTTTGTTCGATGGGTTGGGGGGGAGTGTGATTGTTGTGCAGTATGCTAGACGTAGGTAGAAGAATAGGCTTAGGAGAGATAGTAAGGAGATGGTTGTGGCTGTTGTGGTGAGTTCTTGTTTGATAAGCTCTTGGATGATGAGTCATTTGGGCAGGAAGCCTGTCAGTGGGGGGAGTCCCGCTAGGGATAGTAGTGTTAGCATGAGGGTTGTGCTTAGTATGGGGGTTTTAGTTCAGGAGGCTATTAGTGTTGGGAGGCTTAGGGTGTTGGTTGTGTTTATGGTGAGGAAGATGGAGGCTGTTATTAGGATGTAAATGTAGAAGGCTAGTAGGGTGAGTTCTGGGTTGTGGGCGGTGATGATGGTTATTCAACCAATATGGGAGATGGATGAGAAGGCTATGATTTTTCGGGTTTGTGTTTGGTTTAGTCCTATTCAGCCACCTAGGGCGATGGATGTGGTGGATATTAGCATGAGTAGTGTGGGGCTTAGTGAATGGGATGTGATGAGTAGGATGGTGGTTGGTGGGAGTTTTATTACTGTTGAGAGGAGCAAGGCTGTGGTGAAGGAGGATCCTTGCAGTACTTCTGGGAATCAGAAGTGGAAGGGGGCTAGACCTAGCTTGATAGCAATTGCAGTTGTTAGTAGGAGGCATGCTGGAGGGTAGGAGAGTTGGGTGATGTCTCATTGTCCGGTATATCATGCGTTGATTGTGCCGGAGAAGAGTAGTAGTGTGGAGGCGGCTGCTTGTACAAGGAAGTATTTGGTTGTGGCTTCGATGGCTCGTGGGTGGTGGGATTTTGAGATTATGGGGATAATTGATAGGGTGTTGATTTCCAGTCCAATTCAGGCTGTTATTCAGTGGTTGCTTGTAATTGTGATTGTTGTTCCTAGGAGGATGCTTGAGGTGAAGATTAATTTTGCGAGGGGAGTTATTAGTAGGGGAGGGGGTTGAACCATCATTTTCGGGGTATGGGCCCGATAGCTTTGTTAGCTGACCTTACTAGGAAATAATATAGAGGAAGTATGGAGGATTTTGATTCCTTCTGTGCAGGTTCGATTCCTGCTTTTCTAAGTGTTAGGAAATGAGAGGGCTGGTGTACCTCTATGTTCACTTTATCATAGTGACCCTTGACGTTCAGGCACATTTCCTTAGGTAAGGAGGTAGGCCTGCGTAAGAGATTGGTATGCTAGTGTGTCAGAGGTGGAGGGATAATGTAAGTGGGAGGAAGCTTTTTCAAAGGAGGTGTATGAGTTGGTCGTATCGGAATCGCGGGTAGGAGGCTCGGATCCATAGGAAGCTTGAAGAGAGGAGTAGGGCTTTTGTGGCTAGTAGGGGTGGGAAGAGTTCTAGGGGCAGGTTGAGGGCGCTTGGGTTTAGGAATAGGAGGCTTGTTAGTGTGTTCATTAGTATGATGTTTGCATATTCGGCGAGGAAGAATAGGGCGAATGGGCCTGCGGAGTATTCTACGTTGAAGCCTGAGACAAGTTCTGATTCTCCTTCTGTAAGGTCGAAGGGTGAGCGGTTTGTTTCGGCTAGCGTGGAGGTGTATCATATTATTGCTAGGGGCCAGGAGGAGAATATGAGGTATAGTGGCTCTTGCGTGGTGATGAGGGCGGTTAAGGTGTAGTTTCCGCTTAGTATGATTACGGACAGGAGAATGATGGCTAGGGTTACTTCGTAGGAGATGGTTTGTGATACTGCCCGTAGTGCACCGATTAGGGCGTATTTTGAGTTTGAGGCTCATCCTGATCATAGGATTGAGTAAACTGCTAGGCTGGATATTGCTAGGAGGAAGAGGAGTCCAAGGTTCAGGTCTACCAGGGGAAGGGGGAGGGGGAGAGGGATTCAGATTGTTAGTGCTAGGAGCAGGGCAAGTATTGGGGTTGTGAGAAATAGGAGGGGGGATGAGGTGGAGGGGCGGATTGGTTCTTTGATGAATAGTTTGACCCCGTCGGCGGCAGGTTGGAGTAGTCCGAATGGGCCTACGATGTTTGGGCCTTTCCGTGATTGTATGTAGCTTAGGACTTTTCGTTCAACTAGGGTTAGGAATGCCACGGCAATTAGGATGGGAATTATGTAGGTGAGTGTCATAATGAGGTAGGTGGGGAGGGTATTTAGTCAGGTCATGGAGGGAGCTAGAGAGAGGATTTGAACCTCTGGGGTAAAGGGCTTAAGTCTTTTGCATTTGCCTGGCTCTGCTACACTAGCAACCTTTTTCGTTGGGGTAGAGGGTTAGTCCTTTGGTGATTTAGTAGAGGGCATCACTTGAGGGGGGGGCGTGCTGGGGGTATTGGCCCCACCTTTCCGGTCCTTTCGTACTGGGGAAGGTTGATCATAGATAGAAACCGACCTGGATTGCTCCGGTCTGAACTCAGATCACGTAGGACTGTTAATCGTTGAACAAACGAACCCTTAGTAGCGGCTGCACCACTAGGATGTCCTGATCCAACATCGAGGTCGTAAACCTCCTCGTCGATAGGGGCTCTTGGAGGAGATTGCGCTGTTATCCCTGGGGTAGCTTGGTTCATTGGTCAGATTTACTGGGTCTGGGTGCTGTTAGCACGTTGAGAGGTTGCTCTCGGTTAGGGGATTTGGCCCTATTTTTGGAGGATCTGTTTTTCTCCAAGGTCGCCCCAACCTAAAAATATTAGCCAGTGTTTTGGGTGATGGGCCTAGGTGGGTTTGTGGGTTGGGTGGGGTGGCTATTGATTTTGAAGTTCCACAGGGTCTTCTCGTCTTATGTGTTTATCTCTGCTTTTGTACAGAGAGATCAGTTTCACTGATTGTCTACAGGAGACAGTTAAGACCTCGTTTAGCCGTTCATACAGGTCTCGATTTATGGGACAATTGATTGCGCTACCTTTGCACGGTTAGGATACCGCGGCCGTTAAACGTGGTGTCACTGGGCAGGCATCACCTTCAATACTTGTTTGGCTGAAGGCTATGTTTTTGGTAAACAGTCGGGCCTTGGGTTTGCCGAGTTCCTTTTGTAGACTTTAATCGCTCCAATGTGCGCTCCTGGGTTGGATTAACAGGGTATATGCAATGGGGGTGGTTGTTATTGGGTTTTGCTGTTAATGGTGTGTAGGCTGGCGCTTGGGGGGACGTGGTGTCCTGGTTACTCGTTCTAGCATTGATTCATCTATTGTTATAGGTTGGCCTACTGTGAATGTAGGGAGTCGCATTAGTTTTTTGGGTTTTTGGTTGGGGAGCTTTGACGCAATCTTTGGGGGTGGCTGCTTTAAGGCCCACGGGGTTGGGTGTGTGGTGGGGTTATCCGCTGATGGAGGTTGTGTCCTTTTTTAAAGGGGCTGTACCCCCTTTAAATAGCCCTTAACTATTACATTTGGGCTGCTTCGTCTGGGGGGGAAGGGAGTTAAGGGGGAACTTAGATTCGTTTTGCAGGCAACCAGCTATCACCCAGCTCGGTTGGCTTTTCACCTCTACTAACAAGTCATCCCACTCTTTTGCAACAGAGACGGGTTGGCTCATGATAGCTGCTTGTGAGTAGCTCGCTTGGGTTTCGGGATGGCAGGCTTAAGTTCGTTTTGCCTGGTTGTTCTTGCTAGATCATGATGCAAAAGGTACAAGGGAGTATCTTTGCTATGTAGTGCTTAGTTTTTCATTGTTATTTCATCTTTCCCTTACGGTACTGTCTCTATGGCGCCCGGGTTGTACTTTTCTATCGCCTATACTGGGTCGGGGGTAATGTTTTAGTTGGGTGTGGTAGTGGATTCTTGGTTGTGGTTGATGGGGCTAGGGTGGGCTTTCAGGGTGATCTAGTGTGTGGTAGATATCTTTCAGGTGTAAGCTGAATGCTTTGTGTTGTAGCTACACCCTGGTTTGCTAAGTGCACCTTCCGGTACACTTACCTTGTTACGACTTACCTCATCTTCAGCGGTTGGTTTTATTAGTTAGTGTATTTGTGGGCCTTGTGAGGAGGGTGACGGGCGGTGTGTACGTGCTCTAGGACCAGTTTAAAGGAGGCTTGGTTGTCCTGCTTTACTGCTAAATCCGCCTTCTGGGGGCAGGTTTCAGGCCCCCTTCCGTTGGGGTTGTTCTATTTTAGAAAATGTAGCCCATTTCTTCCATTTCATGGGCTATACCTTGACCTGTCTTGTTAGCGGGTTGTGGGCTGTTGGGCTCACTGTTGTGCTCTCATGAGGTGGGCTGGCGACGGCGGTATATAGGCTGTGCTGGCGAGAAATGGTCGGGTGAATCGTGGGTTATCGATTATAGAACAGGCTCCTCTAGGTGGGTTTAGAGCACCGCCAAGTCCTTAGAGTTTTAAGCGTTTGTGCTCGTAGTTCTCGGGCGGATGTTCGTGGTTGGAGGGCATCAAGATTTAGGGCTAGGCATAGTGGGGTATCTAATCCCAGTTTGTGTCCTGGCTTTGGTGGGGTGGAATGGGTCGCGGCTGTTAAGATCGTCTTCAGGTTGGGCTTAGGGGTGCCTTAAGCTTATGACGGCTTGGGCATGGTTTGATCTTAGTTCGGTGTGATAGTTTGAGCCCACTCTTTACGCCGTGTATGGTTAACTTGGGTTTCTTGTATGACCGCGGTGGCTGGCACAAGATTTACCAACCCTGGTTGCTCTAACTAAGTCAGGCTTTCGCTTATTGCTTAATGTTAATTACTGCTGAGTACCCGTGGGGGTGTGGCGTGGCGTGGCGTTTTAGGCTACGGTGGGTGGGTGTGCCTGATGCCTGCTCCTCGTATCTTAGTAAGGGGTCTGGGGCATTTACACTGGGGTGCGGATACTTGCATGTATATGTTGGGCAGGAGTTAACGATAAGGTTAGGACTAAGTCTTTTGTCCTTGGGGTGGTGGTGTCCATCTTGGTATCTTCAGCACCATGCTTTGATTTAAGCTACAGGGAC